GGACTCATTCTGACTGAAACAAGGGGTGGGTCTTTACCAACTAAAAACTATTCGATTTTAGCGAAGCCAAAAAACGTGAGCGCCTAGCGTGAGCCTTATTGAAAAGGCCCCTGACTATAGATAGGGCGTTAGCGCTTTACTAATAGAATAGTTAGGCCTTTTCTTGCCTGTTTAGTAAAGTCACGCTTTTCATTTTGATAGGAGTAGGTGCTTTTTCTTTTTTGGGCAGGGCACTCTTCATTCTTCATTCGAAACTAATGAATGTCGGGTCGGGGCTTTCTGCCCTGTTATCAAAAAAGGAGTTGGGTAAAGCAACCTCCCTCCTTGGACGAGCACGGGGCTTAGTCAAGTAGAACCGGGTTGCGTTGCTTGATGCTCCGATCGAAAACAAATCAGTGGGGCCATGCCGGTACGACTGAATATGCGTTAGAAAGGTCAATCCCTGCCCTACGACACCAAAAAAAACCGGGCCGAACTTCTAACAGCCCGCCCGCTTCCATAGAACAATATCGTGGCAACGTAGACCTAAGTGGTCATATTGGATCCTTGGGAACCATCACAAGTATGGCTGGCCTATATTTGAACGAGAATGCCGTGTCGTCCAGCGGAGCCTAGAAGAAGGTGACTCGGAGCCTAGAAGAAGGTGACTCGCGCAGACAGCTGACTCCTTTTCAATAGAAAGGAATAGCCAAACCAACCCAGCTGGCTGGTCAATCTCAGAGATCTTATCGGCCGGCAAACCGGAGACGGACGACCACGGTCCCGTCCTTACCAGCACCGGAGGTGTACTAATCAATGAAGCCCCTAAACCTACTTTCGTTTCTGACAAAATCAACCAAGCCTAACCGGTCACGACATCTTGTTGATATTGATTGAGTTTGAGGGACTTTCGCTGACTGAATCCATCCATAAACCTAGACCCCGGTAACCTTCGTAACCAAAGCGTCACGACAACATCCAAAGGTGACCTTTGGATTCTTAAGTAGGGGGGCAAGGAGGAGCACGTAGGAATGCCGACCACTCCATAAGCCACTAGTGGCTGAGAGAAAGCGAGCAGCACCTTGTATAGGTTGGGCGGAGCTTGAAGAAGCGAGCCCCTTTCAGAGAAAGCCATTGCGCGCTAGCCTAGCTAGCTAACTTCAGCTGACTGTTATCTTAGTTGTAGCGCGCCTTCCCTCCTTCTCTCACTTCGGAAAGATTTAGCAGTATTTTTCTTATGATGACCTGGTCGAGAGAGTACGATACATCGGTGTAAAAGATGGAGTGGGAGATGTGCAGAGGAAAGATCCGTTTCCGTCTTGAGGGAGAAGATATGAAATAGCTTGAGGCCTCCTGCTAGAGATTTCTTGTAAAACTCTAGCCAACCTTCCTGCTATAGATGGATAGACTCAAGCTGTAGCCCCGCACGTCTCTACGGCTTCGAAGCTTATTTAGACAAAACCTGGGGTAGATGAAGAGGCTTTCAAACAAAATTATCGATTACCTCAAGGAAGTTGGACTGCTATATAAATAGCATAAGGACCCCCTCGATTGAGGTCTGTGGTAGGTGCCTAAGACCTTCCCGGATCCGGTCTCTAGGTGTGATGTAGATTAGGTCCCAGCGCTAGTAGGTGAATGCTCCTTCTGTTCGAGGAAGATAGAAGGATGATGCTCTAGTACGATGGAAAGGGAAAGAAAGAAAGCTTTCGAAAGGGCTGATACCAAGAACTTCTAAATAAGTTCCAAGAAATACAAGGCTCACTGGCCCGAGCAATGCCAATGATGATTTTTTGAGCTTTGACTCTTTTATAGGGCAGGGGCGGGTTAAAAGACGGGAGACTCTAATGATTGATATCATTTTTTAGATCTGGCAAATCATTCCCAACGAGGACTTCCTTTCTGCGGAATCGAATGAAGGATGGAATGGATGCTGGAATGAATGAAGCCTACCCAGGTAGGGTAGCGCAGCCTCTTTTCCAGCGCTGTTAAGAAAGGAGTACAAGGAGCTGTAGAAAGGGTACAGGGAAGCCTCGGGCGGTGTGGTATTCCGATTCGATGAATTTCTTCGATGTCTATCGGAGCGAAGACAGGCAGCCTCTGGGTTCGGTTCCTTCATAAAGGAAGAGGGGGCTCCCTATAAAGAAAGGGCAGGCGTGCTATAAGCTTACCTTGCCCCGAGAGAGACCATAGGACAGAGTAGAACCGGCGATGCAGCTCCGGACCCGGGCGGGGTAGGTAAGTTGTCTGGGCTAACCCGTTCACTGAGCTCTTAGCTTTCTCCTAATGGTTCGCTGGGTTATGTGTGCTGCCTATACTCTTGGGTGGAAGAAAGAGCCCGGGAATCAGCCCCTACTTTCCAAACCTTTCATTCATTACAGTAATGTGATAGGGGTGATGAATGGAGCTCCCAGACAGCGAGCAAAGAGCAGAGTGACAATGCAAGGAGGCTCGTATGAGTTAAGCTTCTTCCTTTCTAAGGCAGTAAGTGAAGGAAGCAAGAGCTGCGGAAGAAGATCAATGCGAGGTAGAGCGCAGAGGAAAGAAAACTAGACAGAAAAAAGGACGGACACGAGTTGTCCCTATGAGGCTGATCGTCTCTCCATTGCGGGACGTCTTGGCCAAAGCTACACCTCTTAGCTCACCTAAGGGTGAAAGAAGATTGTCGGCAGAGATGTATGCGCGTGTTGTTTAGATGTGTCTACCTTCTTCACCTCCGTGAATTCAATATCTGTCTCGCCCTTATTTTCTTTTTCTTGCTTGCTTTTCCGACAAGATAGCAGATCTCAGAAGGGAAAAAGATTCAAGACAGAAGCATTACCCGCAGGGGATGATTCATAAAGAGAGGTGAGAGTTTAGCCTCTTGATTTAGGAGTTCATACGAGAGTGCTATCAGACTTCCAGAAAGTCGTTTTGCCAGTAAGAAAGAGAAATGTCGGAGAATCGAGAAAAGTCTGGTTGAAGGAATAAGGTAGGAAAGACAGAAAGAAAGCAAGTGAAGCGCATGATTCGGAATCAAGTTCATATGGATTGAGAGTTTCAGTCAAGGAAGGAGTCAGAGTCAGCTTTGGCCTTCGCCTTTTGTCAATGGCTGGATTCTATCCCTCGAGATAGCACTACTTTAAATGATCGGACAGAAGAAATCAGTAAGCAATGGAGTAAGCTTGGTTTTGGCATAAAGCTTGTGTATCGAAGTCAAAGTCAAGGTTCAAGTTGAGTTCATTGATCACAGGGAATGAAAGAAATCAGTAGTTCAGTTATAGGCTTCAAGCAAGGTTCGTCATTCTTTCTCACTATCATTTAGAAAGAATCAATCTCTTTGTACCGCCGTCCAGCATCAAGAGAATCTAATAACAGGCTTGCTCGTGGTAAAGGGGCGTTATCGGCTTGGTCTTCTTTCAAGGTGGAAAGGATAAAATGAAGCTTGACTCAGGTAGGGGACATGCTTAATGCTTAGCCTAAATTTCTGAGCTAAAGAGGTCAGCAGAGACTTAAACGTAGAATCGGGCTTGAACACAGGAATTGTCATCGAGTGCTACTCTATACCCGATTATGGAGAACCCCGGAATTCACATCTGCGACTACACTAACTAAGACACATATAACCCGTTCCCTCATAAGCAAGTTTCTCGAGCCAGTCTTTTCGGGGGGAAAAGGATGGAGTTTCCCAGCCTAACTAAGGACGGGTGCCTTCCGCTTCAAGTTGAATCTAGAGGAAGGCCAGTTAAGCCACACTGCAAGAGTTCATTCATCTCTTGGCTTTCAAACACGCATCCAAGCAATTGGTAATGCTATTTGGGGACTCGATTCTATTCCTATTATATGCGAAATCTTCCTTATGTGTAAACATTGTACCACATTCCTTTCATGAAGAAGATACCTTATCACTAAGTGAACTTACAGGAGACAAAGTAAGCAAAGAGGAGAAGGAAGTAGGAATTGGAATAGGAAGAACTTCCCTTATGCCATACTAGCTTGACCGAAATGGAAAGGAGTACTTAAGAAAGGGATCGACTTCAGTACTATGCAACCATCTTATTGATAGAGAAAGGTAGGCCTACGAGTAAAGGAAGAAGGTAAGGAAGAGAGAACTAATAGACTAAATGAGTTATCAAAGTGTTCCCCTTCACCTTTCTGCCATAGAGGTGTCAGGTTTTCAGCATATGGCTATCCGGGAGGTTCAATCAATAGCCTATCTAATCTCAGTCAGGGCTTTTCATGTTCCCAATCCCTCTCTTCCAATAGAAGGAATCTATCTAATCTCAGTCAGGGCTGTTCCAAATTGCACACCTTGCTTGGTTTTCTTGCTTGTAAGCGCCTAATGCCTTTCAAGGCAGCCCACACTTCTTGTTTTTTCTCTTCTCGGCCTAAGGAAAAATGGACAACAATCTTAGGGTGCTAGCTTCACTAAGATTGTTGTCCATTTTCCGAACAACAAGCGGGCGAAAGATTAGGCCCTTCTTCACGGCTTGAGCTGGATTCCATTGGGGATAGCGCCCAGCGCCAAATGTTTTCTGGAAAAGAAATGGAATCTTCGTGTTTCCGGGCAGAGGTCCTCATATCCTACCGACTCCCTTTCCATGTGCAAGGATCCAGAAGAATGTCTTAGCTCGGCTGTTGCCTGTCCGGATTGCGTTCTAGTCTACTTCATGACTCTCCCTTCCCTTCTTTGAAAGCAACTGAAGCCCCACGCCGTGAAGGGGAGAACCCCGCAGCTGGGGTATGTATCTTCAAGACCTATGGTCCAATAACCTGTATCGAATTCTTTCGATTCGACAGAATTGGACAGATGTGTGGGGATGTTTTACTCTGAAGCTGTCTTCCGATGATGATTGGAACTTCCAGATGTCATCTTTCATCTTTGCCTTGTTTTCTTTTCCTCCCATGCATTGGTTCTCAGAGTCTGATTTTCGCGGGCTTTCTCAATGGATTGAGTGAGTCCATATGTCGATCCCCTTTCCGGGAATAAGTGAAGTTTGAAATTCTGCCCCTCGTTGTTCCAACCACTATAGCCTTCTTCTTGCAATATCAGTCTGGAGCCTCCGCAGTCTTTTTTCACGTATGGCGCATGGCCCATAGGGAGGCGCTAAACTCCCGCTTAGCTCTCAACATCTGACTGACCATACAGAAAGAGCTATAGCTAATGTTGTTCACAGATTGCGGACGCTACCTCACAACTTATTGTAGCTACCGCTCCGTGGGCTCTTTGTTTAAGCGCCATACCGCTCGAAAACGCAAGGAAAAGCTCCTCATGGGTCAACCAACCGGCGGGTATGATCAATTGGTGAAGCCCCGCGTACAAGATCTACCGGCAGGGCGTGAACCTCGTCTTTCAGACGTCTTCGGCAACTTCATGCTCAAACTCAAACCTACCGCTACCGGTCGGCCCCCCAAGTCGGGTCCTCCCAATCAGCGAAGTCCGGGAACTATCTCATTGAAAAAGCTAAAACATCACAGGCGATCGGGCCTACCCCTACCTTTGAATCTGCTAGAGAACAGAACCTACCACCTCTAAACGTACGTTTTCAGCACGACATGATGCCTTCGTTGACCCCTTTTGAAAGCATGACGAGCAGCTTACCTAAGCCCACCCATCGCCTTGCAGCAAGCAACCTGGCATCCATTAGATTAGCGGCTGGAACCTTCGAAAAAACATCAGGAACGAGGCATAATAGCCCTTACCCTTTTGAATCAGCTAAGACGAGGCTTTCTTACTTGTTCACAGCACTACTTAGTAAATAAGCTTCCGAGGCCAGCCCTTGGTGAGTTTACGAACCTTGACCATCACCACTTCCAAGCCCACCCATTTTCATGGGGAACTCACGCCACACAAATACCCTGGGAGTCTTTTGTCTTGCTATCATTTCGTCCTGGCGCTTTTCAAAGGCACGTCTTTAGCGGGGGAATCATTGGTCCTTTAAAGTTGCTCAACGCCCACATGCAAGACGGCTATTAACTCAAAACCAAAACTCCCTTTTTAGAGATAGGAAGCAAGGACGGGCCCGTCGGATAGAGCGGGAACTGGAGTACAAAGTACGACAAGTACGAGGAGAGCACGGAAAGGGACACGGGTGAGACATGGTGGACCCCCCCGGGCACGGGTTAGAGATGAGAGCTGAAAGCGAGCGGGACGGCTACTTTGAGGAAAGCGGCATAGGCGGCTACGGTTGAGAGCGGTACGTGCTACCTTGCTACCGAACCCCTGTACAGACCAACCACGGAAGCCCAGCCCACGGAGCGGTAGGGGGAGTTTACGAGCCTTTTGAATAAGCTAATAATCGATTCTTTCATCCTCCTCAGTATGTTCATTCGTTTGGGGTTACAGATTCCTTCTCATCTCAGATGCAGAGAATCGTCCGCTGGCGTGATTGTAATTGGTTTTTGATACATATCTGGGCAGATATGATAGATAGGAGTTAAGTAGAGAAGTAAGAAGTAGGAAAGCAATCGATCTCTAGTCCCACTCTTTCAACTGCTCCATCAACAGTTATCTACAGCCGTGCCTCGGGAACAGCAAAGAGCAAGACTACGTCCCTTTACAGCGAGATACCTCTAATAGCTCTACCTTCCGCAAAGCAGACTTCCAACAAGGCCTTTGCGGATTATCCGGTGTTGTCTCTTTCCTGATATCAACCCGCTCATTGGTACTGAGGCTAGAGTTCTCACCCTTTTCTTTACGGAATGAGGCAAGTAAGGCAATCTCCGTACTGGACTGAGACGATTTACTTATCAAACGAAAGCGAAATCATATGTTATAAGCGCTACGCACCCCAACTATCAATAGGGTGGCACTGGCAGGCGCTGGTAATTTGAGATCTGGGATCCATCAGTCCAGTCGAATATGTTCCCACGGAGCGATAACTAGTCTGGGTGCATTCTTTCGGGATTACTATTGATTCAATTGCGAAAACAGCTCCTTGCAATGGCACTAAGAGAGGCCTGCTAGAGTAGAGCCCTTTTGCAGGCAAGGTAAGCTGATTCAATGCCATCTCTTGCTAACTGTGCATTCTATTCCTCTTTCCCCAAGTTGCTTCTGTCTTCTGATTACCTTTCTGAACCTATTCTTGCTAGACTCGGTATCAAGACTAGTTGCCTTTGAAAGGTATTTTGACATTATCCCATTTCAACATGAAAGCAGATAATCAGTCTCGTCTTCATCATATTGTGATGTCATCTCTATGAAACCTCCTTTTCCTATCATGCTATTGCTTCTGTCTTCCAACCATCTAAGACCGGATTCAATAGCAGCTCCTTCTCTCTTGTTTTCCTCCGATCTATTATCTTGGAGCAGGTATAATAGTACTGGAATAGGACATGGATAGCGCGGTAGTGGGATGAGAGAAGTGTTATACCGTTTGTTGAATAAGCCAATAAGAAGGAAGGGATTTATCAAGCAAGCAAGATAGCATTCATCAAGCCTGAATGCCTATGGAATCGGCTGTTGTGAACTGAATCGTCTCTTGCAAGACATGTGGAATATAGTTTGTGTTCTTTGAGGGGCTTTTCTCTTTTGGTTGTCGATTGCGTGCAGCTTGACTTCTTTCTTCCGCCTGATAACCTGTGATGAAACTGGTAAGTTAGCCGAAGCTTATAAGCAGGAATAGGAATCGGTCATTCAGGCTAGTCCTTTATGAGCAGTAATCCCCTACCCTCCCTGAATGAAAGGTCCGATTCGCTTGTCAGCCGAGAAAAAAGAGTTTAGAGGTTGAATTGGAGGTTCTAACCCGCAGATGATCCTTTCAGGTAATTGGGTTCATTCAATGAGTCTTTTAATCGACGGTTAATCGCTTGTTCAATCACTCTGCCGTAACGGCCAAGGCAAAGTTCATTATTGATTTTAGGTTCTAGTAAAGGGGATGTAAGAGCGAGTCTTCGACTTACTAATTCTCAATGCCCCTTCCTCTAGGGTTTGTATGACACCATTTTCAGATTTTTGTTTTAAGGGGCTGTTTGATACGTCGTCTTGAAGAGAGTTGGCTCCCGCTGCTCCTTCCGAGGAGGAATTCCTAAAACAAAACGTATTCCCCTCGTAAACAGTATAAGTCCTTTGTTCCAATTCAAGTAGAAAATCCAGTAGATTCAGTCAAATTGGCCGAGGTCGAAGCTTCTCTTCCAGGAGCTGACAAGTACTTTGTTCGACCTGCCTGCCCGCGTTAAACAAGTAGTTCGCTTCTTCTTTTCTCTGAATCCTACCCTATTTTCCGATCGGAGAATCGGTTGTTCAACCTAATAGAATCAACAACAACCGAAACGCCGCACACCTTCAAAGAACTTCTTCTATATTTTATATATAGGGAAAGAAATTTGAGTAGTAAATCTTACAAATCAAAACCGATTCTAGTAGTCCTAATTAAGGAAAAGAAATGTATCTATTCTAGTCCTCCCCGTTGAGACTGGCACTGGTACTGGCATATTCTCCAGTGGTACTGGAACTACACTCGAACTGGCTGGCCATCGAAGGTAAAAGGAAATGGCTGGAACAGAACTTGGCTTACAATAGGATATAGATTCGTATTAGAGATAGATCTCTAACTGGCTTTAAGGTAAGGCTTGATCACAGGATAGATCTTTACTCTTTCCCTATATATGCATATCCCCATCAGGGAAAAAGAGACCTAGTTAGCCCTGGAAATGCTTGGAACTGCAACTCAAACTGCAAGGGAACCCGCATGCAAATGAATGACTTCAACCTAGGCAAGACCCTACTTGCTGGTTTATCCATCATCCAATCCACAACAATTCGAATGAAAGCCTGATACTTCTCACCTACTCAAACGAGATTGAAAACTACCATTCCGTCGAATTGGAAAAGGTTTCGAAGAGCGCAGAAGGTGAGTTCGGTGGCATTAGTAGGCAAAAGCCCTTAACTTAAAAAAAATCAATCAGGACTGGTGCCATCCGCGCTTCTTCTGACTATTGAAAATGGAAGTTCAAGCTTTGAAGCTCATTTTCCAGCATTCGTTTCAATTCTTTCAACCGATTTGGCAACTTTCAGCTATACAAAGTTAGGTGATTTACCGGGTCGACATTCATCTTGATTTCGGCCTTTCTTTTCTTCCTTTGAAACGATTGACCGGCTTGAAACTTGATTTGATTATCTAAGGAAGCCGGGTTGGCGTTCGAAGCCGAGCCAATTGAAACTATATTTTTTCAAACGAAGACTCTTCTTTTTAGGAAGACGATTCCCGGCCATTCTATTCTTTGAAGCTGATTTGAAAACAAAACATTCGTTCCGTGACGTGAGGCTCCAGCTTCAAACTTTGAAACTATACAAAATCATACTCGGCAACTGAAGCATGGAGGAGAAGAGCCTGAAAGGGCGAAACCTATCTTTTCAAAAGAAAGCGACCCGCCAAAAAACATTGCAATAGACAACTCTTTAGCGGAAATGGTTTCCTGGCCTATTTAAACTCTTTCAGCCGATTCGCGGCAACAATTCCCTTCAGATCAGCTGTAGTCTAGTATTTTTTAGGGAACTCGGTTTAAAAAAAAAACCTTCATCCAGAAAGAAAGAAAGCCCAACCGGAGCTCTAGAACCTGAACCTCCAGAGCGAGACAAGGAACTATCCACTGAGCACTGACTAAATGCAGACCAGACGGATAGTGAGTTCGGACAGACAGAAGACCCATCCATCAACAAAAAGAATCCAAATAGAAGGCCCGCACGGGGAAAAAGAAGAGAGAAAGCCGAAGGAAGAAAAGAGATTAGTTGAAAGCCTATTCGCTAACATCCTCATCTGGAAGAGTTCGTTCTGTGGCAAAGATCCTCTTCTGTGAAAAAGGCTTGCGCTCCTCCTTCTTGTTGTTTATATGTTTGCTGCTTTCGCTCCTCTCGCTATTCTAGTTCGAAGCCATGCATCCATGAAAGATGGCTCCTTTGCTTGATAGTCGTGAAAGTAAATACTGACTCCTTTACGGCCTAGTCGATGTAAGTTCTCAAACCAAAGAAAAGGGAGCGAATAGCCTGCTCTTTGGGCAGCTTTACAAAAGGAAATACATGCCGATTCACGAGAAAGATGCAAACAGGCTTAGTAAGACTAACCACTATTAGGGATCCTGAACCCTTAGGGCGGAGGTTACTAGGAATTCTGCATACTCAAACCTAGAAGTAGGTGCCTGCAACAGCGACAGCGAACTAGCTGCATGGGCTTAGGAGAGGTAGAGATCCTTAGCAACCTTGGCTTCGGGGTTCGCTCCCATGAGTGAGGGATTTGGGGTACACTCCGGGAAGAACTACGAACTCAATAGAGTAAGATAGTCCAGAGAATCACCTTGATTAGAAAAGAGAAACTGGCGATAGGCCGATAGACTAACCGCGTAGAATGCACCAATTTAGGAAGAAAATACTGGTGATACGCCGAAAGATATGGAAACATTGATTGGGTTGCAACGATCCCAGGAACTTCGGCCTAACTCGAACGAGTTAGGGAGTTGGTTTCGGGGTTTTGCTGCCCAGAAGCAGGAAGATTCATTACTTAATTCAAACAAAGTCAAAACAATACTGAGATTCGGTATCTAGGAGAGAGAGCAAAGGAAAGAGGAGATGTTCCTTAGTAAATGGCTTAGCTGCCAGTTCTGAGGTGAGGCATTCCTTATACATCCTTGGGTTCCGTAACCCTTGTCTTGCCCAAGCGGAATCCATTTCCTCCTTGTCTCGATATCATCCTAGTGCTACCTTTCACCAACAGCCTACCTTCCTGCACAATCCTACTTTACTCGCTCTCCTAGTCCCTCTCGGTCGAGTGACTCTCCTACCTTCCTTCTGTCACTGACTCTGAAACTATCTGAAAGGATAAAAGGAGAGGAATCCCCTGATCTAAGGCGTATGGCACTTCTTCACTGCTCAAAGGAAGTCTTTATGGGAGTTCTTCCCGCTAAACGAAAGGCTTGAGAAAGACATCCCCTGGCATGCGTTCCGAAGAAGCTTTCCCCTATACTGAACCCTACCGAGAAGTAGAGGAAAGACGTAGTCTTTGACTGAGTCCCCTAGTCTTCCTCGGTCCTAAGAACGGTCAAAGTCGTAGAAGGGGCAATCACGGCCCTTGCCTAACTCCCGCCCTAATCTGAATCTCCTTCTTTCGGGGACAGGGACCCTAAAGAGTCAAAGTTGAAGGGGGGGAGAATTCTTTGGTGACGTGGCGTAAAATACTCTTTGAAGACGTATCTCTCGAAGAGACTCTCCCATACTTCTTTCCTTGTTGAGCTTTAAGTACTGCTAAGATTGCCAGAAGTCGTTAAGTAAGTCCTGCTAAGATGCCAAGCGCTAAAGAAAGAAGTCCAGCTAGTTCCTTTCCTATCCTAAAGCTGAGCTGCCAAGCTAAGCTAAGCTAAGAAGTATAAGCAAGTAGGGAAAAGCCATTGTTTAAGTACGGGCACAATCCTTAGTTCCCCCTTTTGAGAATTCTAAGGCCAAGTTCCCCGCATTAAAACTCTAGTTTGGAGGTTCCCACGCCCAATCCATCAGCTAGGTTCTTAAAGTCTATTTCTGGCCTGTTTACAGTTTCTTCTACGTATCTATTTGCGTAAGTTGTAGTCGTCGATTGAGGTTCTACTTTCTTCCGCCTCTACTAGCTAGTTGATTAAGCAAAAGATAAGTCAAAGAAAGGGTTGAATCCATAACCGGAAAGGTAGGCTTCAAAAGGAGTTCCTTCGTTCTAGTTGTAAGAGCTAAGAGTTCCTGCGTTCCCCAAAGAAATGGGCTTTCTAGGCAGTAGAATCCCTTCCAAGTATGGTTAAGTAGTTCGTGAATTAGTAGTTCGAGCTAAGATTAGTTCCTTCATTCGAGCAACTAGTTAGTAGTTCCCCTATGTGGGTATATATCTAAGCAGAATCTACGGTTAACTAGGGAGAAGTTAAAAACAGAGTTCGAGCTCTAGCTCTAGTTTCTTACCTTCGCTGATAGATCGGGGATATAAGCCCTATCACGATCTTATATACCATGCTTTTGATCTGACAACGCACAAGGAAAGTCAGTGAATTCTCGCGCAGGTAGGTGAACAAGCAAGAAAGCGTCCCCCCAGTAAAGGGAAAGGCCCACCCCAACCAATAAGAAGGAGGCTGCACTTCTCAACTAGAAAGACGGGGCGCCAGGATGTGGTCCAGAGGTTCTGTTGGAGCAAGAGATGCTAGGCGGGCGATGTTTTAGTAGGTAAATGAACTCCCCTGACTTACGCGAAAGAATCATCCTCAGAAAACTAGCATCCCGGATGGTTGAGCTCAAGGAAAGCACCCTGAGAGCAAGAAGTTCGATCAATTCTGCCAAAGCCTCTCAGTCTACTGCTTCTGAAAAGACTTCTAACTGCGAGAGTGCCTTAGATCAGGAGCATGAACAGCTCAATTCCCTGGAAGCTCGGTTCTCAAAGATTGAAGAAGAAAGAGAGCAGCTAGCAGTTGAAATTCGGTACTTACAAGCCAAAGATGCAGAGTTCCTCAAACAACAGGATTCACTGGTAGCTGAATTAAAAAAGGCTAACGAAGGGATATCCAGAAAGCTTGCAGAACTGGAAGAACGAAGCCCCGAAACTCGACTTTTAATGCCCAAAGATCTGCTGGAAGTAGGCACCCGAAGATGCCCAAGAAGCTAGCCACTATCATCGTATAATAAGACAGAAGCTAAACTCTTTGGCCGCATGAAGAGCGGAGCTGCACTTTTGTGACTAGCTGAAAGTAAGTAATCTCAAGGCCTGGGCATTCACCCAAAGCCAACCAGCTTAGGGGCCTTAGTTGTCCATGTATTTATCAGGTCTAATTGTTTAGTACAGGGGAATTTTGACTTTCGAACAAGACCCTTGGCTCACGCATGACTCTTTTAGATTCTTTTGGGGTGTGTAAGGTAAGAGCGTTAATGGATACCCTTCCTCGTTCTTCAAAGAAAAGAGAAGGACCAGAAGTCCCCCGCCTCACCTCGAAGATAAAGGAAGAAGAATGCCATTTGGATTTGGATGATTACCCCGACCCGAAAAAAAGAACCTTGGCTAAGGATTAGTCGTTCCGCTATTCCTTTATGTTATGCGCGGCTTTCTTTCCTATTAAGAAATCCTATTAATTAGGAAGGACTATTGATTAGGAAATGCTCAAAGGTTATTGTTCAAATGCCAAATTCCTTGGATGATGAGTCATCCCCTGAAATACCGTTAGAATAATGAGTCAAGGAAATCCTCTGTTATCAAATCGTCTATGCTCACGAATCGATTGTGGAAGCTTAATGAAAAAAAAATATTGTCGTATAATAGTTACAGTCAACACAGTAGCTGTAACGTGACCAGCGCTTTGTCCTTTATCTATATCTATATAATAAGGCTGAAACTGCGCTGAATAAGAAAGCCTTAATCCCATTCTATTTCTTTGTGAGGAAAGACCTCACCTACTCTCTTCCAATTTCTTCTAGAAGTGCACTGGTCGCTTGTCTTGTATCTTCGGGATACGAGTTGGCGGTCTTCTTTCAGAGAAGGTGAATCTAAGAGTCAGTATAATGGAAAAATTCGTTGCCGATTTCGTTTCGAGTATGGGTTTGGCTCTGCCTCTAGCTATTCTTGTAGGCATTAGGGCTGGCGAAATGATAGAAGAATGAAATCTTCTGAATATGGACCGAAAGGTCACTGAGTTAGCAATAAATGTTGTTAAAGAAAAGATAATCGAGGAACTAGTAATTCTGTTTCGAGTATATCGCGATACTACTGTAGATGTGAGCTTACCAACAGGAGTCAATCTCCAAGAGGTAATCGAGCGTCTCTTTGATATTGAATTCAGTTTACGTCCCCTTTATCGAGAAGAAAGAGTAAGCTTTCTAAACAATCTTTATTGTGATCTTCTGTCTCAGGGAATGGAAAGTGAGTACTTTCTCCAAGTTATACAATTTCTTGGAGGGTAGTCTTTTCCGTTTCTTCGGATGATGGGTCAATCATTTTTCCTATGAATGAAAATGAATCGAATCCTATCAAATATTTCTATTTCTCCTTTGAATTATTCATGGTGCTACCGTAAAAAGACTTTATTTGAAGATGGTGATGGTGCAAATACATTCCGTGCTTTTAACCCAACTCAAGCTGAAGAAACTTATTCAATGGTCACCGCTAATCGCTTTTGGTCCCAAATCTTTGGGCTTGCTTTTTCCAATAAACGTTGGTTACATTTCTTTATGACCTTGGCGCTGTTCAATGCCTGTCTTTCCCTTTAGGCAGTTTCGCATTGATTTTGCTTCAGTAGCTTCATTTTTTTCTATTCGTATGTAGCTCTCTTTTTCTCTCTTACCAAATGCGTGCTTGAAGCTCCAATTCGTCTGAAGCACTATTGCGCTATACTCTTTTATGCATGAATTTCCTTTCTAAAGAAGGTCTTTAAAATGCTTTGAATTAGCTATCCCATTTAGAGCAATAGAAGTAGTCAATCAAACTGCGCTTTCGAGTGCCGCTTGTCTTTATTATATTATCTTAAGTGATGGCTGAACACGTTTGTTGTGATTTTTCTGACTAGCTTCGCTTAGATTCCCCGAAACCTCTGGGCTCAATTCAATTTCCGAAAAAGAAAGTGCTAGGTTTCAGTGTGTGTTCCGCGATTGGTTGTTATCTGTTGTTTGTTGATTGGGTGCAGCTTGACTAGGCTAGCTTCCTTGCTTGCATGCCTTGTGGCGAACTAGACTGAAAACTGTGTAAGAAAAGAAGAGTCACGATCTACTAAAGGGCAAGTAGCTTGATTGGTTCGAATCCAATTCGTGAGATCGTTTTTCGAGAAAAGGTCCCATCCTTCAATATCATGATTGGGTCAACCAGGCCAGATCATGAGTGAATAGAAAACCGAAAACCATGTTTCTCATCGCTATTAAAAGACGGCTTTTCCATCTTTTAATAATACTTTCTCTTCTTTTTTTATTTATGTCCTTTTTTCTTGGCTTTTTTTTTCTTTTTTGTCTTGATTTAGACCTAATTAAATTGTTTTCTTTGCTGCTTGAGAAGCTGACTTTGGCTCTCGGCGGGCGGGCCCTATCGCTTGCTTTATTTAAATTGGGCTTATCAGGAAATATGGCCCTTGCCGTTGATTTAGCCCTAAGAGCGGCCATCATTGCCGGGGCCGCACAGTATATGGTGTTCCCTGATGAAGAAGGGACCTCGGGGACAAAGCGTCCTCGGCCATCAAGCAGCTCGTCCCCGGGGTCTTCACCCTCGATCCCTGAGCAGGGGCAGCCTGCGGTTGACCAAAGGGGGGGTTCGACAGCGGAATCATTTCCGTCTCTCTCTTCGATCGAAGAACTTCCATCCCTGAGTAATGAGAGGGATGAAGTAGAACAGGCGGGCCCCGACCTGGAGACTCAACGTAACGAGGTGAGTAGTGCAGTCGACTCCTTTCTTTCTTCCTATCAAAAAATCGCCGTCAGAGGCGATTTTTTGATAAAGGTGCGAGAGCAGCTGAATCTACAGACAGCTTCTGAAGAGGAGCTCAATCGCATTGAAGCTGCTCCGTGGGCTTGGCTTTCAAGCCTTTGTTTTGAATTTTCGGAATTCCCTTAACGCGGCTGGAGGATGGCTTCTCTGAAAGGAGAAGCAATTAGGTCGCCGACTGCTACTAAGAACCTAACAGAACTTTTATAATTCATGGTTCATGTAGCTGTAGGATTAGAAATTGTTTAAGAGGGAGGGAGGGGTGGAGATTAGGTTGGTATCTACAGTTCGACTGAGCTGTATTGGGGTTCGAATCCTCTTTAATCTTATCTGGCAGCAGCAGGTCAAGTATGAAAAAGCAAGAAGGAAGCGGGGGTAACTTGACTAACCGCCCTTGCTGCTAAGAACCTAACGGAACTTTGGCAAGAGTAGGTAAATAGGAGTTGTAGTTAGGATTAAGACCTGCTTGCCAACCCCCCCCCCGTAGTGAGATGCGATCCACTCTTTCATTCGAGTGGGTTGGAGCATCAGTAGCATGGGACATTAGGGATGTGCTGTCCACCAATGGCCACAGATCCCTTCGAACTTCTTGCCGGCGGTTGAGGGGGGATTGACGTGAGTAAGGCATGGCCGTGGTTACTGGAACATTCCATCCCCAACAAACGGTGGGTCTTGGATTCCATTGGACTGGCCTTTCATTCCCAATTCCCCCTTTTATTGGTTGGCCATTACATATGTATTTTACCACCCTTTCAACATAGGGGTTCGGGGATCTCAATAACCAACTTTGATCCCCTTTCTTGATTCATTAATCGAAAATGAATAGGGGTCGACGGGTTGTTCAGATTACTATGAGAGAAGGTCCAGCGAAAGGCTAATTCTTGTTAATGTCAATAAGGCTCCCAACCTTCTTTTCTAAAGTGCTTATATAGAAAGCCTTGACCAATCTTATTGAAAAGGAATAGAACCCGGCTAACTGCCTCTTCCAAAGCTGGGCAATAGAAAAGGGGGCTAGATCGTAGGTTGAGTGATTTCCCTTGCTCGCCCAATCTCGTCTTTCATATGTATATAATAGACTCGCCCAAGTTGTTAATAAAGAGTTGGGCTTCGCTTAAACCGGCTATATAGGAGAAGTGGGGAACGAAAAGGTGTAATCTCGACCTTATGAATAGAGAATTTTCGCGTGGTCGGAAAGAATGGAATCTTAGGTGTCAGGGTAGAGGGATGCGTTTTGATGGATGGGTGGGCCATGAATCCGGTGGATCATTCCCGCCTCTTCTTCTTCAGTAAAGTCGAGCCCTTCTATTGATTACGCCAAACATCGCTTTAGAGGCTCTTACTAGATAGGGCGGCAGAATAGAAGTATCACTACTAGCTTTTAGTCCTAAGCAACCTGAAACCAACAACGTTACATATACCAGACTGCTATAGAAGACATGAGTACCAGTTAGACTACGGGACGCATACACCCATAGGTAAACTACTTACTGTCCCTTAAGTCAAGAGCTAGTAGTACTATCAGCAAAGGATATCGTAACTATGGCGAATACCTTTTTCTTGCTTGCCACATACCCGGAATGCGAACTAAGCAAGAAGATGTGAACTAAGCCCAGGGGATGATCTCGGATTGAAAGCCCAAGGCATGATCCTGAATTGAAGGTCTGGAATTGTGGACACAGGGCGGAGACATACCAGGCTTAATAACGACTAAAGACCATTGGACGACCGGAAAATAGCACTGAACAAGCAGGGGCTAAAAGCTTCTTCTACCCAGTCTTCTCCCATAGGCTCATAAGAGGGATCCCTTTGAGAAATAACAAAAAATTCAACTATCAGAGCCATTGCGGGTGACTTCGAAAGGCTACGGAAGAAACTTGCTACTTTTGATTCACTCGTCGCTACTTCTTACCCCTCTATGTACCCTTTCTTTTTCGATCTGACCCTTCTATGTTATGTACCCGACACTGATTCCCAAGCGGAGGGAGAATCTTGACAAGAATAAAATCGGGAGCGGATAGCAGACAAGAACGATTTTGCGTACGACGCGAACATTCTTGAATGTCTAAATTTAATGCTCTGCCCCCCCAAGAAAGGAGGAGACGGTAAAGGGCTCTAGTTGGAAAGAAATATATACAAAAATGTGTTGGGGTTCACCCAACAAAAACGAGGGAGAATAGAATCAACAAACACGGAAAAGCTAGCACATTCAAAAGTCTCGAGGGAATGTTTAGCAATATTAAGGGGATCAGAACACAAAGGGATAGAACACTAAGGGGCAAAAGAAGGATCCCAAACTTAAAAGGGAAAGAGAATAGATGAGCCCTTTCTTTATATAACCATGAAATAAAAATAAAAGACGGTATAAAGTGCAGACGTAGGAAGGCTTCCCTCGCCAACCGAACTGCGTCACCAAAGCGACTCCTGTTGACGGAAGATAGGCTAATTTGGATCCGATCCGCCTATGCTAGTTCGAGTCTTGCGAGTCGCTCGTTCGTTCATGTGGGGGAGGTTGGGGTTAACCGGACCAGCATATTGAGTATCGGCAATGGGTTGACCTCTCTGTGATTGAGTGGAAGCTTTGGGCATAGAGCGGAGCGAGCCCCCGGAGAGGAGTAGGAGACACCCCGTATGAGCTTTTGTAGGAGCAAGCAGACCGAGTTTCAAATCTAGGATAAGAGTCGTTATTTATTGACGGATTTCTCGGGAACTCGGTTTTTTTTTAAAGCGGCATTCTCCCTTGACTCTATTCCAAAATTCAAGAAAAGAATGGAATTCTCTCCCAGAGCTGCGGAACTCCCTCATAAACACTAGCTACAACTCTAAACTCTGTTAGGAAAGCCAGCTTCTAACTAGAACAAGAAGCTCTAGCGCGAGGCTCAAGCGAAGGGACTTTATTTATAGGTGGGGCTATTTCCAGAGATGACAATTATCCGCCTATCACTCCTGCACATCTTGCCTTCCCGCAAAAACCACCGAGGAATAGGATAGCGAGGAGTCTCGACTCGAAGGAGAGGAGCGAGATAGTCCTACGGTCAGTCGCAGAAGATCGATAGCTGGTGAATTCAAGCTATGCACTGATGAGATAAAGCATTCCCCGGACTCAGCCTTATGTGGAAAAGGACCCAGCCGGGGAAAGGAATAGATAGATTCAGAATCAAGATCTGATTTTGACCGGATGAAGGGTTTTAAAGCACAGGGCTAGAGATTTGTATTCCCCTTAATGCAAGATAGAGAAGGTCTGGCACGCGGGCATATCGCTACTTCTTTAAGAATCAAAAGAAGCACTAGAGGAGCGATGAAGATTGCCCTTCTAACGACCTTCCTTACCGAAGGCTAGTGCAGATGAGGGATGCGCTCTGTTGATGGACAGATTCTTAATAAGATTGTTCGACTCAGCATTCCCTGAATGCGAGGCACCGCTAGCCCGTGTCACATTTGCCGTTTTCCAGTTCGGCCTGAGATATGGTGGCTGGCTTAGTACGTTCAGTTGTCAACGACAACAGTGGAAGTCTCGATTCGACTAGATTCGACTCGACTCTGAATGGATTCAGATTTTCTCATGCAGTAGAAAACCACAACCCAAAATCCTCATTCAATACAACCATTCTACGATAGAGATCAGTTAGCCCTTATGAGCCAGTTCAGTGCGAGGACTGGAGCACAAACTGGACGTGGTTACTGAGTAAGCGCGCAACGGACAAACGCATTGTCAACGAGAGCTACCTCGTCATCAGGAGCAGTGACACCAAACCCGTCCACGATCCAATGCTCACGGGCACCTGAGGACTGTTTTCAGGGAAGGAAGTACGGAAAAGACATGCCTCTTCGACGCAACGGAACGCATCCTTTCTTCTTACCCTTCTTCATCGGTTAGGTGCTGGAGACCTGGCGGACCCATATTAGGTCAATCAATCAGAACCTCGTACCCGAGTAGATCCGGTCAGTTTGAAGGCTGGCGAACAAGAGGTTTTGGTCTTGCAGATAGACATGCAAGTAGAGATGTCCGCAACATCGACGGAAGCTACTCCGAACTAAGATCAGATGACAAACAACCATCGATCTGAGCTTATGGCCACCTTGTCGCGAGTATAAGGAGATTCTCGAAGGAATCTCGCTCGAGCGTAGGACGAAGTCGTAGCCCGATCTTTCTAAGAGTTCCTTCATCTTGGGCGAGTAGTATCGAGGGATCTTGACGCGCTCGAAGATATATTCGGCCGGATCTTCCATTCGGATGTTATCTTCGCGCCATAGGGGCTGTTGAGTTGATCTATAGAAGAGTGTTCCCTTTTTCCCTGCCTGCGATGGAGGTGAGCTTGCTGGCTCTTTAGCTGCTCGACCACCGAGACTTCCAGCTTAGCTAAGGGCTTAGTGAGTCCCTTGGGTAGCCTGGTGATCCTTAATGGCTTTTCAGAGACGATCGGATCCCTATCCCAATTCCATTACCTCTTGCTCAGTAGGATCAGCCAGTACTTCGCCTTCGTCTCTCTCTCTTTAACCTTCTTATCTTGCTTTCTTTTGAGCAGTCACTGGGATCCACTCAAGTCTCAATGTCATTCACGAAGGGAAAAGGGACATTGATATTATATACAATTACTTTTTTATCAGCTTCCTAGCGAGTTGGATAAAGACAGATGGAATTGGCCCACAAGG